TACACAGTAACACGTTTTGCAACACTATATACCAACACATATCACAACTCGTTGAAGACGCTAGCCGAGCCTTATCATGGTTTTGGGGTTTGACATGAATAATAAGGCTTTTCCGGCGTAGGGGGTAGGGGGGTTTGTCGCGCGGAAACTTTCTCCTGACTTGGTTAAGAGAGGGGCAGTATAATAGGTAAGTGAGGGTCAATTGCTTATAGTTTATGCACCTGATATCAGTTATGCAATTCTTCTATGAATGGTTAAGAAGCCTTACATATTCGACGGTGCCTGCAAGGAAAGTGTTCCCCCTTCTAAATTAACATTAGGAGGGAGTCGTCAAATGTGGAGTGAAAGTAACCCGAAAAAAAAAGGAGCCAAATGCATTTAAATGAGCGCTCGGCATGGTGGGTAAAGAACCAAATGTAGCCTACCATTAACTTATGCAAGGCCAAATCATTAATATGTGGGGTAACGGAACGAATGGGCCTGAAATAGGAACCAAATGCCAGGAATAGTTCACCCTGTGAAACCCTCACAATAGTTGTCCGTGATCTTATCATTAAGAGTATGCGCTATTTAAGCTGATTGGTCGGTTCTTACTGTGCAAATTAGAGTTACTCCAAGTTATATAGCACAAGGCATAGAAAATGTTTGAATGAAGTAATGGGGAATAATCGATTTACCAGGTCTTGTGGACTGATAAGTGAATTATTACAGTAGTATCTCTAGTCCATCTTAGTTTTCCTTTATTTCTTGTGTGTTTTGATGAAATTAATATGGATATTTCGAGTTATGTGATTAGATTCAATACTTTTGATTAATCAAGGTTTTCTGGTCTTCACGTGTACTTTTGATAAAATTATTTATTCAACCCATTTGAATGTATAATTATACATAATATGTATTTACACCATATGTATGTATAATTATACATAGTATGTACCTACACCATATATATATGTACTATATACATATGATGCACTCTCACCATAAAGCACAGTGCATGCCTTCAGAGAATAGTTTAGCTTAGAATACTAGCTTTGGGAGTTAGAGGTGGAAGTTAAAATCTTTCTTTTCTGGGCCTCAGGGAGGATTTTAACCTCCGGTCTCCGGATTACAAAACCGGCGCTTTAAAGCTAAGCTACTAGGGCAGTTTCACTCTAGGGCTTTATTTTCAACTCATCCTGCCAGGGGGGCGAGGACTAGGAAAATGGAAAAATAGACGACCGATGCGACCTGTCCAATAATAACAAATGGGTGCTCTACTGGCATTCCTCCGATTCAGGTGAGAATTAGAACGTCTGCTACTAGGGTTCAGAACAGGAATTGGGTGATGGGTCGGAACGTTAATCCTCGTTGCTTAGAGGTGTGTAGAATAGGGACTACTAGAAGAACAAGGATTGAGAATAGAAGGGCAAGCACTCCTCCAAGTTTATTAGGGATGGACCGGAGAATAGCATAGGCGAAGAGGAAGTACCACTCAGGCTTAATGTGGGGAGGGGTGACCAGTGGGTTGGCTGGAATAAAATTGTCCGGGTCTCCGAGGAGGTTGGGGGCAAATAGGGCTAGACATGTAAGGGCCAAGAGTATTACCGCAAAGCCAAGGAGGTCCTTGTAGGAGAAGTATGGGTGGAAGGCGATTTTGTCTGAATCAGAATTGAGTCCCGCTGGATTATTAGAGCCTGTTTCGTGGAGGAAAAGGAGATGCAGAACAGTAGCACCAAGAATTACAAATGGAAACAGGAAGTGGAAAGCAAAGAAGCGAGTAAGAGTAGCATTGTCTACAGAGAACCCCCCTCAAATTCATTGTACTAGAACTTCCCCAACATAGGGGACGGCGGATAGAAGATTAGTGATGACCGTTGCACCTCAGAATGACATTTGCCCTCAGGGTAATACGTAACCAACAAAGGCTGTCATCATCACTAAGAGAAGAAGTACGACACCGATGGTCCAGGTTTCCTTGTAAAGATAAGAGCCGTAGTAGAGCCCTCGGCCAATGTGTGCATAAATACAAATGAAGAAGAATGAAGCCCCGTTTGCATGAAGATTCCGAATAAGTCATCCGTAATTTACATCCCGGCAAATGTGGGCAACAGAAGAGAATGCTGTAGCGATATCGGAGGTATAGTGCATGGCTAGAAATAGACCAGTCAAAATCTGTGAAATAAGACAAAGTCCCAGAAGCGAGCCAAAGTTTCATCAGACTGAAATGTTAGATGGGGCAGGAAGGTCGACTAGTGCGTCGTTGGCGATTTTTAGGAGGGGGTGGGTTTTTCGTAGGCTTGCCATTAGGGTTTCTATAGTTGAATAACAACGGTGGTTTTTCGTGTCATTGGTCTCGGTTAGAATCCGGGTAGAAATTATGGTCTTTTTCGTGTCTATATGATTACTTGGGTTTGTATTGGGAATGGTGGGGGTGGCTTCTAACCCCGCCCCGTACTTTGCAGCTTTTGGTTTAGTTTTATCTTCTGGGGCGGGGTGTGCTGTTTTAGCAATATTTGGAACTCCTTTCTTGGCTTTGGGTCTATTTCTAATTTACTTGGGCGGAATGTTAGTTGTATTTGGATATTCGGCTGCCTTGGCAGCCGACCCTCATCCTGAGACTTGGGGAGATGCGTCGGTTTTTGAGCATGCAATATTTTATTTGGCTCTGGTAGTGGGCGGACTACTGTACTTTGGGCCCTCATGGTATGATCTGAGTGCTGGGGTATTGAGCAGTTGTAAGGACTTCTTACTAGTTCGAGGCGATGCTGGAGGGGTGTCTATACTTTATGCTCTAGGTGGGGTACTAATAGTATTATGTGCTTGAGTACTGCTGCTGACCCTCTTCGTAGTTCTAGAGCTGACTCGTGGTCTCAATCGAGGGGCTCTTCGGGCTGTTTAGCTAGAGGCCAGGAGGGTGGCCAGCCCTGAGGTAATTAAGAAAATTATAAGATAAGTCTTGATTATACCTCGTTGGGCATCACTAGTAGCAGTTGACATTTTTAATTGGGTTGAGGCGAGGCCTTTGGGGCCTGCGGCTTCGAACCAGAATTGGTCTACTATCTGGTTGGCCATAGTTTGCCCAAGAACAAGATTGAGTTTGGGGGCCAGACGGTGTACTGTGGCAGGGAAGTAGCCCAGCATATTAGAAAAATTGTGAAGTTTAATGATTGGGGTAATTTTAAATTGTTTTGAAGTTAAGGTTGCAAGTTCAATTGCTGTAAGGAGTCCAATAATTGTGACTACAAGGGCAGCTAGTTTTAGCAGGGGGGGTATAGTCATGATTGGTGTTTTAACTGGAAGTGTATTAGAGATAAGAATAAGTCCTGCGACAATACTCCCTCACGCTAGGCGCTTAATAGGGTTAATTACTGCGGGATCATTCTCGTTGATGGGGGAGAGAGGAAGGAACCGCGGGGTTCCCATCGAAACAAAGAACACAACTCGGAAGCTGTAGATTGCCGTAAATGAGGTTGCAATAAGAGTTAATACAAGGGCCCAGGCGTTTAGGTATGAGGTGTTTAAGGCCTCAATGATGGCATCCTTTGAGAAGAATCCGGCAAGGAATGGAGTTCCTGTCAGAGCAAGGCTCCCGATCGTCAAGCACGAAGAGGTGAAGGGTGCTAAATTATGCATTCCCCCTATCTTTCGAATATCCTGTTCGTCATTTAGGCTATGAATAATAGACCCGGAGCAGAGGAATAGTATGGCTTTAAAGAAGGCGTGGGTGCAGATGTGGAAAAATGCTAGCTGGGGTTGGTTTAGACCGATGGTTACCATTATTAACCCAAGTTGGCTGGAGGTGGAGAAAGCTACGATTTTCTTAATATCGTTTTGGGTAAGAGCACAGGTGGCTGTAAATAGCGTTGTTAGTGCTCCTAGGCAGAGACAAATAGTTAGGGCTGTCTGGTTAGTTTGGGTCAGGGGGTGAAGTCGGATAAGAAGGAAAATTCCTGCAACGACTATTGTGCTTGAGTGTAGTAGGGCGGAGACTGGCGTGGGACCTTCCATTGCGGAAGGCAGTCAGGGGTGAAGTCCAAATTGAGCTGATTTCCCGGTGGCGGCAACAATTAGTCCTAGGAGGGGTAGGGTAGTATCCATGCCGTGAGAAAGTGAAAAGATTTGTTGTATCTCTCATGAGTTGAGGTTCATGGCAAATCAGGCCATGCTCATAATTAGGCCGATGTCTCCGACCCGGTTATAAATTACGGCTTGGAGGGCGGCAGTATTTGCGTCAGCTCGACCGTACCACCACCCGATTAGAAGAAAGGATATGATTCCTACGCCTTCTCAGCCAATAAAGATTTGGAACATGTTGTTGGCGGTGACCAGAATAATCATAGCAATCAAGAACATTAGAAGGTACTTGAAGAATCGGTTCATGTAAGGGTCTGCGTGCATATACCACGAGGCAAATTCTAGAATAGACCAAGTGACATAGAGGGCAATAGGAGTAAAAATAATGGAGTAGGAGTCAAATTTCAAGCTAACATTAATATTGAAGGTAGCTGTGTTTATTCAGTGTCATGTGGTAACAATAGTTTCCACCCCCTGGTCCAGAAAAATAAATAGTGGTAAAAGGCTAACCAAAAAAGCAGTGCTGACTGCAGTCTTGACGTGTGTTACTGCTCAATTTGGGTCCTTGGGGCTTGGGTCCAGGGTAGTAACAATGGGGTAGGCTAGAAGAGCAAAGATCAGTGTGAGGGAGGTTGTTAAGATTAGGGTGGTTTGCATAGCCTCTGCTTGGATTTGCACCAAGAGTTTTTGGTTCCTAAGACCAACGGATGACTGTTATCCTTCAAAGGCCGAGTGAGCCGCAGATTTTAACTGCGGGGATAAAGATTAGCAGTCTCTATTGCTACAGGCCTCTCTCGGCGGATAAGGGGGCTTTAACCCCTGTCTTCGGAATCACAATCCAACATTTTCGTTAAACTATATCTGCAGTAGAATCATCCTCACATAAATTCTGGTTTAAAGACAAGCAGGATAACTGGAATGAGGTGGAGAGCAATTAGAAGATGTTCTCGGGTGTGGTAAGGGGTTAGTCCAATCACGTGTGCTGGGACCGGTCCCCGTTGGGTCATAAGGAACAAGTATAGGGAGTACCCTGCTGTAATAAGTGTGCCCGTTCCTGTTAGGGCAAGGGTCCAAGGAGATCAGTTGAACATGGTAGTAATAATCATGATTTCTCCCATTAGATTGGGGAGGGGTGGTAGTGCTAAGTTAGCTAGGTTAGCAATAAACCATCATGTAGCTGTGAGCGGGAATAATATTTGGAGTCCACGAGCTAGTACCATGGTTCGGCTGTGAGTTCGCTCGTAGGCAGTATTAGCTAAACAAAACAGAGCCGAGGATACCAGTCCATGGGCAATTATGAGAATAATGGCTCCAGTAAGGCCCCAGGGGGTCTGGATAAGGATGCCCCCTGCCACGAGCCCCATGTGACTTACTGAGGAATAGGCAATCAGAGACTTTAAGTCTGTTTGACGAAGACAGATGGACCCTGTCATAATAATGCCCCATAGGGCAAGAACAATGAAGGGATATGCTATCTCTTTAGTAAGGGGGTCCAGGACTGAGGTCATTCGGATCATGCCATATCCCCCAAGTTTTAGGAGAACCGCAGCAAGGACTATTGAGCCAGCAATGGGTGCCTCTACATGGGCCTTTGGGAGCCAAAGGTGAACCCCATAAAGAGGTATTTTTACTAAAAAAGCTAGTAAGCAGCCTGCCCACCAGACCTTGTCCCCTCAGGAGGTTAGGGCAAGGTCCTGGCCGAAGTTTAGGGTTAGCATTGACAAGCTACCTGTTGAGGATTGCAGGGCAAGAAGAGCAACCAAGAGTGGGAGGGACCCCGCTAGGGTATAGAAAAGGAAATAAGTCCCGGCATTTAGGCGCTCTGCTTGATTACCCCACCGGGTAATAAGAATAAGAGTTGGAATAAGAGTTGCCTCGAACATAACATAGAACATAATAATCTCTGTTGCTCCGAAGGCAAGGATAAGAAAGGCTTGAAGGGAGGCTAGAAGAGAGATGTATATTCGTTGACGGGAAACAGGCTCAGCTCGGGTGTGATTCTGGCTTGCCAGAATCATTAGTGGAAGCAGTCAGCATGTCAAAACTAAGAGAGGGGCAGAGAGAGGGTCAATTGCCATATAAGAATTAGGGACGGTCCAGCCTGTCTCCGATGCTCAGTTTAGTCAACTTAGGCTAAGTAGGGCAATGATAAGGCTGTGGGAAATTGCAGCGGTCCAAACCCACTTCTTAGGGGTTAGTCAGGCAGTTGGGAAAAGCATTAAAGTGGGGATGAGAATCTTTAACATTGTAGGAGATTTAAGCTTTGGAGCCGGTCTGTCCCATGGGTCCGGGCTGTTGCTACAAGCAGGGCTAGGCCCGTGCTGGCCTCGCAGGCTGAGAAGGCCAGAAGAAGAAGGGGGGCTGCTGAGAAGTTAGTTGCCTCTGTCTGAAGTGTTCAAAGGGATAATGCTAGAAATAGTGATAGTATCATGCCTTCAAGACATAGAAGTGCAGAGAGAAGATGGGTTCGGTGAAATGCTAGGCCCATTAGGCCTAAAATAAATGCTGTACTAAAGCTGAAGTGAACCGGGGTCATAGGGGAGTTATGGACTTTAACCATAATTGTCTGAGCCGAAATCAGAAGTCTTTCTTGGACTAATTCCCCATTCGGCTCACTCAAGGCCTCCTTGAATTCACTCGTAAACTAGGCCGAGGGTGAGGAGGATGAGGATGGCTGTGGCTCACGAGACCGTTAGTAACGGGTCGGCCAGTTGGTTGCCTCAGGGGAGTGGTAGTAGAAGTGCAATTTCTAGGTCAAACAGAAGGAAGAGGATTGCGACCAGAAAAAAACGGAGCGAGAACGGGAGTCGTGCAGAGCCAAGGGGGTCAAATCCACATTCATAAGGTGACAGTTTCTCTGCGTCCGGATTCATTTGTGGAAGTCAAAACGAGACAACTACCAAAACAATAGACAGTAGGGAAGCAATTATTAAAATAGTTATAATCAGACTCATTATCTTTCCTTGGATTTTAACCAAGATTAGATGGTTGGAAGCCACCTGTACTGTCTTTTATACTAGAAAGATTATGATCCTCATCAGTAGATAGAGACGTACAAGAATAGTCATACTACGTCAACGAAGTGTCAATATCAGGCGGCCGCTTCAAATCCAAAATGGTGACTTGAGGTGAAATGGTAGAGTACTTGTCGCAGAAGACATACGGCCAAGAAAGAGGATCCAATAAGCACGTGAAGCCCGTGGAACCCTGTGGCTACGAAGAAAGTAGACCCGTAAACACCATCTGCAATAGTGAAGGGGGCTTCGTAGTACTCAAGGCCTTGAAGGAAGGAGAAGTAAAACCCTAAAAGGATAGTGAGTGCAAGAGACTGAATAGTTTGTTTTCGTTCTCCTTCCATAATGCTGTGGTGAGCCCATGTTACGGTTACACCGGAGGCTAGGAGGACTGCTGTATTGAGAAGGGGGACCTCGAAGGGGTCGAGTGTTGTAATGCCTGTAGGGGGTCAGCACCCCCCTAGTTCTGGGGTTGGGGCTAGACTAGAGTGGTAGAAAGCTCAGAAGAACCCTGCAAAAAAGAAGACCTCAGATGTAATGAAGAGAATCATACCATATCGTAGGCCTTTCTGAACAGGGGGTGTGTGGTGACCTTGGAAGGTCCCTTCTCGAACGACGTCTCGTCATCACTGGTACATCGTAAGAAGGGTTAGGAGTAGTCCTAGATTTATGAGAGTAGTTGAATGAAAGTGGAACCAAATTGCGGTACCGGAGGTCAGCAGGAGGGCGCCGATTGCTCCGGTGAGCGGTCAGGGACTTGGGTCAACCATGTGGAATGCGTGTGCTTGGTGGGCCATTAGACGTTCTCTTGTAGGTAGAGGCTAAGGAGAAGAACGAAGACGTATGCTTGAATCATTGCTACAGCAACTTCTAGGAGAGTAAGGAGGAATAGGACTGTGGCTGTTAGGATTGCAACAGTTGGCATCAGCGGAAGGAGAACAAATGCTGCTGTAGCAATTAGCTGAATAAGCAGGTGACCTGCTGTGAGGTTAGCGGTCAGCCGAACTCCTAGTGCTAAGGGTCGAATAAATAGGCTAATAGTCTCGATAATAATAAGTACTGGAATCAGGGGAACAGGGGTTCCTTCAGGAAGGAGATGTCCTAGTGCGTGGGTGGGCTGGTTTCGCATCCCAATAATTACAGTGGCTAATCATAGAGGCACGGCTATACCCATATTGAGTGATAGTTGTGTTGTAGGAGTGAATGTGTAGGGCAGAAGGCCTAGCATGTTCATTGTAATTAGGAAGAGCATTAGAGATGTTAATACGAGTGCTCATTTATGACCCCCTGGATTAATAGGGAGAAGGAGTTGCTGAGTAAACCGGTTAATGAATCACCCTTGAAGGGTAAGAACCCGGTTGTTTAATCAGCGGCCTGTAGGGGTGGGATATAAAGTTCATGGAAGTGCAATTGCTACAGCAATAAGGGGAATACCCATATAGGAGGGGCTCATAAATTGGTCAAAGAAGCTTAGTATCATGGTCAGTTTCAGGGTTCAGGTTTAGCTTTTTCAGCTCCTACAGTGGTAGGTTCGTTGTTAAAGTTATGGGCTAACACTTTGGGGGGGATGACTGTCAAGAAGATCAGTCAGGAGAAGACAAGAATTGCAAATCAAGGGGCAGGATTTAATTGAGGCATGTCACTAGAGGTGGTTGGGGGTCACCAATCTTCAGCTTAAAAGGCTGACGCTAGGCCCGATTTAGCTTCCTAGTGAGGCGTCTTCAAGCATGAGTGAGGATCAGTTTTCAAAGTGCTCAAGAGGGACAGCTTCTACAACGATAGGTATAAAGCTGTGGTTAGCACCGCAGATTTCAGAACATTGTCCGTAGAATACGCCTGGACGAGAGGCGATAAAAGCGGTTTGGTTAAGACGTCCAGGAACTGCGTCCATCTTAACTCCCAGCGCCGGTACAGCTCAGGAGTGGAGAACGTCTTCGGCTGTAACAAGAACTCGGATGGGGGACTCTATTGGAACTACCATGCGGTGGTCCGTTTCTAGCAGCCGGAACTGTCCGGGTGTTAGTTCTTGAGTTGGTACTATATAAGAATCGAAGCTAAGGTCTTCATAGTCTGTGTATTCGTAGCTTCAGTATCATTGATGTCCGACCGCTTTAATAGTTAAGTGGGGGTCATTGATTTCGTCTATAAGATATAGAATACGAAGTGAGGGTAGGGCAATTATAATTAAAATTACGGCTGGGAGAATAGTTCATACGATTTCAATTTCTTGGGAATCAAGAATATATTTGTTAGTGAGCTTAGTAGATACTAATGAGACCATAATGTAAAGGACCAGGATACTAATTAGTAAAACAATCATTAGGGCGTGATCGTGAAAATGTAAGAGTTCTTCTATAACAGGGGAGGCCGCGTCTTGGAATCCTAATTGTGCGGGATGTGCCATTTAGCTCTGGACTAAGACACGCGGGGATTTAACCCACAATTTTGCCTCGACAAGGCAAGGTAATAAATTTTACTAGTGTCTTATTTAAGAAAGTGGCAGAGTGGCCATGCAGTTGGCTTGAAACCATCTCACGGGGGTTCGATTCCTCCCTTTCTCGTTATTTTGCTTGTACTTGGACAAATGCTGGCTCTTCAAAGGTATGGTAGGGAGGAGGGCAGCCGTGGAGTCACTCTACGTTGGTCATAGTGAGTTCAACTGATGCAACTTCTCGTTTAGCCGCAAATGCTTCTCAAAGAATAAAGAGGAACATAATTACGGCTACAAGGGAGATAAGTGAGCCAATTGAGGACACTGTATTTCACAGGGTATAGGCGTCTGGATAATCCGAATATCGTCGTGGCATCCCTGCGAGTCCAAGGAAGTGCTGGGGGAAGAAGGTTACGTTAACTCCGACAAACATAATTCCAAAGTGGATTTTTGTTCAGGTGCTATGAAGGGTGTATCCTGAAAATAGCGGGAACCAGTGTATGAACGCAGCTATAATAGCAAATACTGCTCCTATAGAAAGAACATAATGGAAATGTGCTACTACGTAGTACGTGTCGTGGAGGACGATGTCAAGTGAGGAATTAGATAGAACAATTCCTGTTAGACCACCTACTGTGAAGAGGAAGATGAACCCTAGGGCTCATAGAAGGGGTGTTTCCCACTTGATTGACCCTCCGTGAAGAGTGGCAAGCCAGCTAAAGACTTTGACCCCTGTTGGGATGGCAATAATCATTGTAGCGGATGTGAAGTAGGCTCGAGTGTCTACGTCCATTCCGACTGTAAACATGTGGTGGGCTCATACAATAAACCCTAGAAGTCCAATAGCCATCATAGCTCAAACCATGCCCATATATCCGAAAGGTTCTTTTTTCCCTGCATAGTAAGCTACAATGTGGGAAATCATTCCGAATCCTGGGAGAATAAGAATATAGACCTCTGGGTGCCCAAAGAATCAGAAGAGGTGCTGGTACAGGATTGGGTCTCCCCCTCCTGCTGGGTCAAAGAAAGTCGTATTAAGATTTCGGTCTGTAAGGAGTATTGTAATACCTGCGGCTAGAACGGGGAGGGAGAGGAGAAGGAGGACAGCTGTAACAAGGACAGATCAAACAAATAGGGGTGTTTGGTATTGTGAAATTGCGGGAGGTTTCATGTTGATGATTGTAGTAATAAAGTTAATGGCCCCAAGGATCGAAGAAACCCCTGCTAGGTGGAGGGAGAAGATCGTTAAATCAACTGATGCTCCAGCGTGGGCCAAATTCCCTGCCAGAGGGGGGTAGACTGTTCATCCAGTCCCAGCTCCAGCTTCAACTCCTGAAGAAGAAAGGAGAAGTAGGAAAGATGGAGGGAGAAGTCAGAAGCTCATATTATTCATTCGAGGGAATGCCATATCAGGCGCCCCGATCATTAGGGGAATAAGTCAGTTTCCAAAGCCCCCGATCAGGATTGGCATTACTATGAAGAAAATCATTACGAAGGCATGTGCAGTAACGATAACATTGTAGATCTGGTCATCTCCGAGGAGTGCTCCAGGTTGACTAAGTTCTGCTCGGATTAGTAGACTCAGGGCTGTGCCTACCATTCCCGCTCAGGCACCAAACACTAGGTATAGGGTGCCAATATCTTTATGATTGGTTGAGAAAAATCAACGTGTGATTGCCACAGGTAGGATGGCCGAAGGCTTAGGCGGCGGATTGTAGCTCCGAGAACAGAGGTTTAACTCCTCTTCTTACCAAGAGCTCTGTAGTGAAGTTCATGTTAGGTTGCAAACCTAAAGACGCAGGCTAACGCCTGCCGGGGCTTTCCCCGCCTCTCCGCCCGTCGGCGGGGAAAGTAGATGGATGCTCGCTGGTTAGGGCGCTTAGCTGTTAACTAAGATTTTGTAGGATCGAGGCCTTCCCATCTAGAAAGGCTTTAGCTTAATTAAAGTGTCTGGGTTGCATCCAGAAGATGTGGGATAAAGCCCTGCAAGTCTTATCAGGGGCTAGGAGATTTTCACTCCTGCTTGGAGCTTTGAAGGCTCATGGTCTTAATGCTATCCTAAGCCCCTAGGCCAGGAGGGCGAGGGCAGTGGGGGCAAGCGGAAGAAGGCACGTCGCCATAATAATAGTTGTGGCTAGTAGTAGAGTGGACTTCTTGGCCGTTGCTCGTCAGGGGACTGTTGAGGAGATTGAGTGTGGGGACAAGGTCAGGGTCATAGCATATGTAAGGCGAAGGTAAAAGTAGAGGCTTAATAGAGCCGTGAGGGCTATAACAGTAGCTGTAAGTGGGAACCCCTGATTAGTAATCTCTTGCAGAATCAGTCATTTGGGCATGAACCCAGATAAAGGCGGAAGACCTCCGAGGGAGAGAAGGACCAGGGAGGCTAGTGCTGTAAGGGCAGGGGCTTTCGTTCATGCTGAGGCCAAAGTAATAATCTTAGTTGAGTTCGCCTTATCTAGGGTGAGGAAGGCCGCAGAAGTCATAACAATATATGCAATGAGGGCCATGAGTGTTATTTGGGGTGCTATTTGAGAGACGAGAATCATTCAACCTAGATGGGCAATAGAGGAGTATGCCAGAATTTTGCGGAGCTGGGTTTGATTAAGGCCTCCCCATCCTCCTACTAGTGTGGAGCAGAGAGCAAGGGCTGTAAGGAGATAAGGGTGGGCGTTCTCTGCTACCTGGAGAATGAGGGCGAAGGGGGCTAGTTTTTGTCAGGTGGACAAGATAAGTCCGGTATTTAAAGTAATACCCTGAAGGACTTCGGGTAACCAGAAATGGGTTGGGGCAAGGCCAATCTTTAAGGCCAAGGCCGTGATGGCAATAGTGGCAGCGATCGGGTGGGAAAGTTGAGTAATTTCCCATTGTCCCGTGATTCATGCATTAGTGGTGGCCGCAAAAAGAAGCATGGCCGCTGCGGTGGCCTGTGTGAGGAAGTACTTGGTTGTAGCTTCGATGGCCCGGGGGTGATGTTGTTGGGCTATTAAGGGAACAATGGCCAGTGTATTAATTTCCAGTCCCATTCACGCCAAGAGTCAGTGGGAGCTTGCAAAAGTCAATGTGGTTCCTAGGCCCAGGCTAGAGATTAGGATGGTTAGCACGTAAGGGTTCATTAGTAGGGGAAGGATTCTAACCAACATGTTCGGGGTATGGGCCCGAAAGCTTATTTAGCTGACCTTACTAGGAAGTGGTGTAGTGGAAGCACCCAGAGTTTTGATCTCTGGAGGACGGGTTCGAATCCCTTCTTTCTAAGGAGCCGGGGGGAGTCTAACCCCCGTGGTTCACTCTATCAAAGTGGCCCTTAGGCGTTCAGGCACAGCTCCGGGTCCTAAAATTGTGGTGGAAGGCCCGCGGTCCCTACTGGCATTGCAATGTGCCAGAGGATGAGCGCTAGGGTTATAGGAAGAAAATTCTTTCACACAAGGTGCATTAGTTGATCATACCGGAATCGGGGATATGAGGCCCGGACTCAGAGGAAAACTGCGGACAGTAGGGCAGCCTTTAACATAATATTCATGGCAGTAAGCTCAGGGAAGGCGGGGAAGTGGGAGGCCCCCAGGAATAAGATAGCCGACAGGGTATTCATGAACAGGATGTTAGCATACTCCGCTAGGAAAAACAGGGCGAAGGGTCCCCCTGCATACTCTACGTTAAAGCCGGAGACTAGCTCTGACTCACCTTCGGTGAGGTCAAATGGTGCTCGGTTAGTTTCCGCTAGCGTTGAAATATATCATATTGCTGCCAGTGGCCATGCTGGGGCCAGGAGTCAGATTCCCTCTTGAGTAACACTAAACATTGAGAGGGTGAAGCCACCAGTAAATACAATTGTGCAGAGCAGAATTAGGCCGAGGGCTACTTCATAAGAAATGGTTTGGGCTACTGCTCGAAGGGCCCCGATTAGTGCATACTTAGAATTAGATGCTCATCCTGAGCCGAGAATAGAGTAGACGGCTAGGCTGGAAAGGGCCAGAATAAATAGAATGCTAAGGTTCAGGTCTGTAACCGGGTAAGGGAGTGGAAGGGGTGCTCAAAGGGTAAGGGCCAGAGTGAGGGCCAACGTAGGGGTCGCCAAGAATAGAAAAGGGGAGGAGGTGGAGGGGCGAACCGGTTCTTTAATAAAAAGTTTTACTCCATCTGCAATGGGCTGGAGGAGCCCGTAGGGCCCCACAATATTAGGTCCCTTTCGCAGCTGCATATACCCAAGAACTTTCCGTTCAATAAGAGTGAGGAAGGCAACTGCTAGAAGAACAGGAACAATGTAGGCCAAAGGGTTGATGACGTGGGCTATAATGATGTGAAGCATAGCTAGGGAGAGGACTTGAACCTCTGAGGGGGAAGGCTTAGGCTTCCCGCATTTACCGGGCTCTGCCACCCTAGCGCGCCCTTCTCTAGGGCCGGGGGTTGCCCCCCTTTACCTGCTTCAGTTGTATTCATCAGGTTGGGGGGAGGCGTGCTTACAGCATGGGCCTCATCTCTCCGGTCCTTTCGTACTAGGAAGGGTGGCGGTACAGATAGAAACTGACCTGGATTACTCCGGTCTGAACTCAGATCACGTAGGACTTTAATCGTTGAACAAACGAACCCTTGATAGCGGCTGCACCATCAGGATGTCCTGATCCAACATCGAGGTCGTAAACCCCCTCGTCGATATGGACTCTGGGAGGGGATTGCGCTGTTATCCCTAGGGTAACTTGGTCCGTTGATCGGCAAGAAGCCGGATCATTGTCGGTCAAATATTTTGTGACTTAGAGCAGTGGCTCTGGGTTTTAGGGTATCCCCTATCCGCTCGGGAGCTTTGTTTTCTCCCGTGGTCGCCCCAACCGAAGACGTTTGTGCCAGGGCCATGTTGCTTAGGGGCCCCTTGATTGGGGTTGCTTTTCATGATTGGTGGGCGTCTAAAGCTCCATAGGGTCTTCTCGTCTTGTAATGTTATGCCCGCTTCTGCACGGGCAGATCAGTTTCATTGACCAGGAAAAAGAGACAGCTAAACCCTCGTGATGCCATTCATACAGGTCTCCATTTAAAAGACAATTGATTGCGCTACCTTTGCACGGTTAAAATACCGCGGCCGTTAAACTTTTGGTCACAGGGCAGGCGAGACCTCCTATATTCATAGTGGCAGGAGGCGATGTTTTTGGTAAACAGGCGAGGTTTGTGTTTGCCGAGTTCCTTTTCTTCCTTTAAGTCTTTCCCTTTTTATGCACACCTGTGTAGGGGTAACGATTGTACTTTGCGTGATTTTCTCGGCCGGGTGTGGCAGTAGCGTAGGCCCCTCTATTGTTGGGTTCGTTAATTGTCGGCGGTGGGTCCGATCCGACTTACACGTGTGCAGGGAGAAGTTCATCCTTCTTATTACTCGTTCTAGCATGGTCTCTCCTATGAGGGCATAGGATGGCCCAATAATTTTAGGGGCATTAGAGATTTTAATCTTATAATAGGTTTTGATTGGTCTGAGCTTTAACGCTTTCTGTCCAGATGGCTGCTCTTAGGCCCACTGAAACCTGAAACCTTGGTTAAATTTGTTCTTTAGCCTCCTGTTAAGGTTGTATCCTTTGTTAGGGGAGCTGTACCTCCTCTAACTAACTCCCGCACCTGTCCCACGGCCTAATTTTAGTAAGACTGCTGTGGCTAGGGGCTTGGCGGGGCTGAACTTCTATTCATTTCTTGGGCAACCAGCTATAACCTGACTCGGTAGGTCTTTCACCTCTACTCGGGGATCTTCCCACTCTTTTGCCACAGAGACGGGTTGGCCCTACAATAGGCTGTCCCGGAGTAGCTCGTCCGGTTTCGGGGTCACAAACTAGAGGTCTCTTTGCTTGGGATTACTGGCTAGATCATGATGCAAAAGGTACGAGGTCTATTCTCTGCTTTTATTTACTTAAGTGCGTTATTTCACTTCTCTTTCAGCTTTCCCTTGCGGTACTTTGTCTATGGCTTCATTATTCCTTTTCTGTCGCCCGTACTGGGGTGGTCGAATGGTTTAGTTTTAGTTGTTAAGTTTATGAAAAATTATGTATACTGCGGTTTTAATTGCGGTTGGTTGAGCTAGCTGTTTGGTTCAGGGTGATCCAACTTGCATGGATGTCTACTCGGTGTAAGGGAGTCGCTTAACTATCTCAGCCACACCCTGATTATTCCAAGTGCACCTTCCGGTACACTTACCATGTTACGACTTGCCTCCCCTTGTAACTGCTGATGTGTTATATATCGAACTTTTATTAGTCGTCGGGGAGAGTGACGGGCGGTGTGTGCGCGCTTCAGAGCCGGCTTCAAGAGGGCGCTCTACTCCCTCTTTACTGCTAAATCCACCTTCGGGTCTTCATTTCAGAGGACCTTCCGTGAATAACCTACTTTAGGTAATGTAGCCCATTTCTTCCTATTCCGTACGCTACACCTCGACCTGACGTTTTGAGCATTGCTCATTCTGCTTACTGTAATACCTTCACAGGGTAAGCTGGCGACGGTGGTATATAGGCGGGAAAAGCAAGGAATAGTGAGGTTGAACGGGGATTATCGGTTCTAGAACAGGCTCCTCTAGGTGGGTCTGAAGCACCGCCAAGTCCTTTGGGTTTTAAGCTGGCGCTCGTAGTCCCCAGGCGGATGTTTATTGTAAGGGAACATCTAAGTTTACGGCGGGGCATAGTGGGGTATCTAATCCCAGTTTGTGTCCCAGCTGTCGTGGATTCTGGTAGGAAGGAGTAAAGCTACTTTCGTGTTGGTTTTTCGATCCCCTGGGTGCGTATGACGGCCTGAGGGGTCTTCGGCTTTAGTATAATTTCCCCATAACCACTCTTTACGCCGGGGGCATCAACTAGGGCCTCTCGTATAACCGCGGTGGCTGGCACGAGTTTTACCGGCCCTCTTTACCCTGACTAAGTCGAGTTTTCACTCATGGCTTAATGTCTATCACTGCTGAGTTCCCTTGGGGGTGTGGCTGAGCAAGGCGTCTTGGGCTAGTAACTGTGCCTGATACCGGCTCCTCTTCCCCGGACGGGGGATTGAGGGCATCCTCACAGGGCTGCGGAGACTTGCATGTGTAAATTGGGTAAAAGCTGATAATAAAGTCAGGACCAAACCTTTGTGCTCGTGGGGCTTTCTAGGGCCCATCTTAACATCTTCAGTGTTATGCTTTAGTTAAGCTACACCAGC